TCTATGAAGATGACAGAGCCACACTCTATACTATCAATAGGATCAATTATAACAAGTCACACACTCATATCTCGTAAATACAAAAACAAAAAAAATTCCGCAGTCAAACTCCCAAAACAAAGTATAATGGGCTCAAAATACGAGCCCAAAGCTATTTATTTTGTATGACTTTACAATTCTTATAGACCTAATTCATTGAAATTCCATCCAATAGAACGGAAGAATTATAAATCTCCAAAATAATAGATAGAAAGATAGCAAAAAGAGCCATTGCGACGCCCATCAAAGGAGTTGTTCCCCACCCAGGGGCTACTTTACCATATTCTGAATTCAAGGGTTTTAATAAAGCCCCTGCAGACGTTCGCTTTGAAACACCGTTCTCAACAGTTTGGGTAGCCATAAATTCTATTGTATTCATTGATGAGATCTGTTGACTTTGTATACCATTCCATTGTAGTTGTAAATAAACGATCTTATCATGGATCCATTGAAATTTTAAATTTTATAAGAATGGAAACAGCAACCCTAGTAGCCATCTTTTTATCTGGTTTACTTGTAAGTTTTACAGGGTATGCCTTATATACCGCTTTTGGACAACCTTCTCAACAACTAAGAGATCCGTTTGAAGAACATGGGGACTAGTTGACGTAATGAGCCTCGCAATGCTTTGAGGCTCATTACATGAATTGAGGTACTGAAAAATCATTTTATCTTTTTAGTTGTAACTTTAGGTGGTTCTCGAAAAAAGATAGCAAAAAAAATGATTCCTAAAGTCGACACTAAGAGGAATGTATAAACTAGTGCTTCCATAGATTTGATCGCAGTTTACAATTATAGCTTTCATATCTGTTTGTTCCCCTTTAATTTGGGTATTTGTGGGGGACCATCTACCGGATAAAAAAGAAAGAAATAACACGAGCAAAAAAGTAGTAATCAAGGTTTCTTTGACCCCTAAGAAAAATTCCAATAAAGAAGAAAGAAACCAAAGTAATGTTATATCAAACTACCTGCCTTCTTGTAGTCGGATCTCCAAGTTTTTGGAATGCTCCAAATTCGACTTGAGCATCCAAATCCGGATCAATACCAGCAAAAACATCTCTGAACAGGGTTCTAGCACCATGCCAAATGTGTCCGAAGAAGAAGAGCAAAGCAAATGAAGCATGTCCAAAAGTAAACCAACCCCTTGGACTGCTACGAAAAACACCATCAGATTTCAACGTAGCACGATCTAATTCAAAAATTTCACCCAGTTGAGCACGTCTAGCATATTTTTTTACAGTAGCCGAATCGCTATAATTGACTCCGTTAAGTTCACCGCCGTAGAACTCAACAGTTACACCAACTTGTTCAACACTATACTTTGACTCTGCCCTTCGAAAAGGAACATCCGCTCGAACAATCCCGTCGCCATCTACCAAAACAACGGGAAATGTTTCAAAAAAGGTAGGCATACGACGTACAAAAAGTTCACGACCACCCTTATCTCTAAAGATGGGATGCCCTAACCATCCAACTGCTATTCCATCCCCACTATCCATCGAGCCCGCCCTGAATAACCCTCCCTTCGCCGGATTATTTCCGATGTAATCATAAAAAACTAATTTTTCAGGAATTTTCAACCAGGCTTCTGCTAAACTTTGATTTTCTGCCAGCCCCTTACTAATTCTTCGATATATCTCTTGCTCAAAGTATCCCTGATCCCACTGGTAACGAGTGGGCCCAAATAATTCAATCGGAGTAGTTGCGGAACCATACCACATAGTTCCAGTAACAACAAAAGCTGCAAAAAAGACAGCAGCTATACTACTGGAAAGTACAGTTTCAATATTTCCCATACGCAACCCTTTGTATAAACGTTGTGGCGGGCGGACACTCAAATGGAATAGACCTGCTAATATGCCCAATGTACCTGCTGCAATATGATGGGAGGCTATTCCTCCCGGAATAAAAGGATCAAAACCTTCTACGCCCCATGCAGGACTTACAGGTTGTACTTTTCCAGTTAGTCCATAAGGATCGGACACCCATATTCCAGGACCGTACAAACCTGTTATATGAAATGCACCAAACCCAAAGCAAGCCACTCCTGAAAGAAATAAATGAATTCCAAAGATCTTGGGTAAATCCAAACAAGGTTTTCCTGTACGTTCATCAACAAAAATTTGAAGATCCCAATACACCCAATGCCAGATAGCTGCCAAAAAACATAAACCAGAAAACATAATATGTGCCCCAGCTACACCTTCATAACTCCAAATACCCGGATTCGTTACAGCTCCTCCTGTAATACTCCAACCGCCCCATGAATTGGTTATTCCTAAACGAGTCATGAAGGGTATAACGAACATACCCTGTCTCCACATTGGATCAAGAACAGGATCAGAAGGATCAAAAACTGCTAATTCATAGAGAGCCATCGAACCAGCCCAACCAGCAACCAAAGCCGTATGCATTATATGAACAGCAATCAACCGGCCAGGATCATTCAATACAACAGTATGAACACGATACCAAGGCAAACCCATAGAAATTCCCCTTTATCAAATATCAAAGATAATTTATCAAAAATAGATAGACACTACGTAACTTTATTGCATTAGAAAAGACTCTACTATGAATATCCTATTGATCCTCGCTAAATTATAAATAATTTATATTATTCTTTTTCTATTCTACGGAATAATTATGCTCATAGGAACAAAAAGAAGCAGATTTATTTTATACTCGATAAGTATCAATATGCAATGGGTTTTACTTTATTCCTTCTTTTTTTCTTTCTAACTTTTTGTAATCTATGCAAAAAAGAAATCCGAAAAAAGCTAATATTTAAAAATTAGAAATAAAAAAAAATAATATTCTTACGTTTTTACATCAAAGTGAAATATATTACTTAGTTTTTTCTTTAAACAAATGCCTATTGGTGTTCCAAAAGTACCTTTCCAAAGCCCTGGAGAGGGAGATGCATCTTGGGTCGACGTATAGTGCGACTTGTCAGATATACCGGTCATATGGGATTTACCCGTTCTCTCCTCAATTGAGATATCCTCCGTTTCGCCCAAGAAGGATTCATTAAATCATAAAAATTGTGGAGCGTGAAGTGAAATTTGATCTTTTTGAGAGGATCCATATTACTATTTATTATTCTCAATTACAATGATTTATGGTTGGCTTGATTGAACTAAAAAAATAAATGATCTTCAGGCTCTGTTTAGAAAAACCTAACTCAATTAGTAATATATCTATGATTCCTGGGTGGAATATCTGTGGGTTGATTTTAAACTATTAATCAAAATTTGGTAGAACATATAAACAAAATTGAAAAAATAAGCAGAAAGTCATAAAAAATAAAATGGTAATAACAATATTTGTCCTATATGTGCAAATCAAAATCGAGTCAATCTTTACCCAGAGTAGAGCAAAAACCTAAAAAGAGAAAAGAGACTCACTCAGGAACAAGAAAACATCATCGGGGTTGGTTGATGAAACAATATATCAATGAGAAGTTAATTCAATAAATAATAAATTTAGTCCCTTTTTTTTTTATTAGAATTATAAGAAAAAGAAAGCAGTAAAACTCGTCTTTTTCAGGAATAAAATCTTTTTTTTTTAGGTCTGGAATCCATACATTGATTCTTTTTTTTGCTTTTGAGATTTTTTTGAACCGTATGCATCAAAAGATGCGTGTACGATTCCGAAGGGATACAATTGTATCCTAATTAATCGACTTTATCGAGAAAGACTACTTTTTTTAGGACAAGCAGTTGATAGCGAGATCTCAAATCAACTTATTGGTCTTATGATATATCTCAGTATGGAAGATAATAACAAGAATCTTTATTTGTTTATAAACTCTCCCGGCGGGTGGGTAATACCCGGAGTAGCTATTTATGATACTATGCAATTTGTGCGACCAGACATTCATACAATATGCATGGGGTTAGCCGCGTCAATGGGATCTTTTATCCTGGTCGGGGGAGAAATTACCAAACGTCTAGCATTCCCTCACGCTAGGGTAATGATCCATCAACCTGCTAGTTCGTTTTATGAAGCACAGACGGGAGAGTTTATCTTGGAAGCGGAAGAACTCTTGAAACTGCGTGAAACTATTACAAGGGTTTATGGACAAAAAACGGGCAAACCCCTATGGGTTGTATCCGAAGACATGGAAAGAGACGTTTTTATGTCAGCAACAGAAGCCCAAGCTTATGGAATTGTTGATCTTGTAGCGGTTAAATGAAAATAACGTGAAATTTACGCAAATTCGTGATTGGAAATTTTTTAACTATGTTGAATATTTATTAACTTATTATTTATTTTAAGTTTAAGAGAAATAAAAATAATTCATAATCGTCCGGTTAAGATCAATCTAAACCAGTCTATTATGTATCCAATTCAACATGCCAACTATTAAACAACTTATTAGAAATACAAGACAGCCAATTAGAAATGTCACTAAATCTCCCGCTCTTAGGGGATGTCCTCAACGACGAGGAACATGTACTCGGGTGTATGCGCGACTCGTTTTGATCATATAATCAAATGATGAGTACTGTACCGGTAAGGGAAATAGGATAAAATCGAGGAGGGGCTTTTTTCTTTCTTTTTATTATTTATCGAAAACAAAGAAACAAAAAACCCTTTCGTATTCCTGCATTGTGTATGAATTTTATGGCTTCCATTGGTTCAAATCAAATTACCGCACTGTAAGATGAGAAAAAATTCTCCATTGGTATAAAATAATTATCCATTAAGCGGAGGAATTTTTTAAGCATAAAGATTACGACCATACTCTGTCAAGAACGGACTATAAAGGGTCAGCTACCCAGCTAACTTTCCTAATTAAATACCGTTACTGTATAGATGGGTTTCATTGTGAAAGAACTATTACTGGATAATTCGTGGGTAGAGCAAAAGAGGATGAACTATACAAGTTACCAATAACCCGGATTAAATGAAGTGAAAGCTCCGGTGTATAGAGAAGACCTCACCGTTTAAAAAGTTACCATAAAAACGATGGAACCCACTACACTATTTCTTTATCCATTTTCTATTTTTTATTTGCTATATTTTTTACAGGTGTAAAAAAATTAAATTTATTTCTTCGTTCGCATTGAAATAAAAAAATCGTGGTTAGGAAGGTTATAGCAGCCAAAGCCATTAGAATTTCTAATTTATACATTGGAAAAATCCGTTTTGTTATTAATAGATTAGTAAGTGTTAAAAGAATAAACGAAAGAGAACAAATCGATTAGTTATTCGTGAAAGTTTCATTTATTCAATGACTAGAATTAGACGTGGATATATAGCTCGAAGACGTAGAACAAAAATGCGTTTATTTGCATCAAGCTTTCGCGGGGCTCATTCAAGACTTACTCGAACTATTACTCAACAGAGAATAAGAGCTTTGTTTTCAGCTCATCGGGATCGGAATATTAAAAAAAGAGACTTTCGTCGTCTGTGGATCACTCGTATAAATGCAATAATTCATGAGAGCGGAATACTCTATAGTTATAGCCGATTAATACATGATCTGTACAAGAGACAGTTGATTCTTAATCGTAAAATACTTGCACAAATAGCCATATCAAACAGGAATTGTTTTTTTATGATTTCCAATGAGATCACAAAAAAAGTAGATTAGAAAGAATCTGCTGAAATATTGTAAACGTGTTTTCCCGGAGTTCAGTCTCCGGGAAGATAGAATAGAAATGATTAAGATAAAAAAGTAGGCAAAATGAATGAACATGTTTAATACAAAAAACTTTCTCAAATTCTATTTTTTTTCATCTGGATTCGCGAAAAAGAACCAATCTTTTCTTTGAGTTTGGATTGAAATTATCATTCAGGAGTAAACCCTTTTAATTCGGGTTCTAAAACCTGTAGTTCTATCGGTTAACTCGATTCTTTCAAATTGTTTCTGATTATTGAGAAAGGGTAATAAAGATAAAATACGAGCTTGTTTTATAGCCATAGTAATTAAACGTTGTTGTTTTAAGGTCAATCTATTCACTCGTCGCGATAAGATTTTTCCCTGTTCGCTAATAAATCGACTAATTAAACTCATATTTCTATAAGAAATTTGATCCCCAGATTGAATAAGAGGCAAACGCCTACGAAAAGGTCGTTTTGATTTAAGAAAAGGTCGCTTGGATTTATCCATGGTTTGTTTTATTATTTAATTTTATTCTTTTTATCGAAAATGCTATTTCTTAATTTGAATTCATTTTAATTCAAAATGCAAATAGGATTTTTTTATATAGAATTATATAGAATTGTTCTATTCGATTATATTTTGAATTATGGATAGATAATAGATAGAATGCCACTCCCTTCCCTTGAGGAATATACAAGTACTTAATTCGATCTATTTCTTTATCTCCCCATGAATTGTATGCTTGTAACAATATGGACAGAACTTTCTTAATTCTAATCGATTGGGTGTATTGTGGCGGTTCTTTTGAGTAATAATATATCCGGAAATGCTTGTAATAACATAATGTTGTTTCGGGCACAGCTGGTACATTCCAGAATCATCGTTACTCGACCATCTTTATCCTTGGCCATGAACCCCCTTTTCATTTTTGATTTAAATATCGTAGATAATATTCTTTACTTAGACCTTCAACCTGCATTTCTATTCTACTTCTATTCTTTATATTATTTTTAGAAAGATTGATTGAAATAAAATTAAAATTCAACGAAAAAAAAAGGGAGGGGGTATTAGTCACGGATAACAGATATTTGATTCTCTCCTTAATCGTCTGCATTCCTTACTATGTTATTAACTAGAATGAAAAAAGGGGAATGTTAGTGCATCCGGAAAAAAACGATTAATCTCTATTAACAGACCCGCTAAAACCCCAAACCATAGTGTACTTAGTACTGGTGCCACGGAGAGGTATGTTTTTAAATCTCGCATTGAAAATACTCCTTTTTTATTGTAAAAAATAAAACAGATATGAATAGGTTGTTAAAGACCAGACCTCCTAAAAATTAGAATATTACTAATTATCCAATGATCCAGTAAAAGTCAATAAAATAGTAACTTCTCACAAAATTCTAAAATAACTAATACTATTATTTATTATTATTAATGGAACAAAAAAGACGAAATAAAGAAAAAAATGGTGTAGGGAAATAATGATATGGAAACTAAGATAGAAATTCTATATAATGACAATAATGACACCGTAGAACAATGCAAAGGGATGTGGCGCAGTTTGGTAGCGCGTTTGTTTTGGGTACAAAATGTCACGGGTTCAAATCCTGTCATCCCTACCTATTCCTTACTGCTACTACTCAAAGGCGCAGTAATGAGGAATCGCCGAAGATCAATTCAAAGTGGACAAAATCTTTCATTTTTATCATACTCTCGGGTTCGAAAATATACTTTTCTTTACAGTCTTATCTATTTCGATAAAAAAGCGCTCTTAGTTCAGTTCGGTAGAACGTGGGTCTCCAAAACCCAATGTCGTAGGTTCAAATCCTACAGAGCGTGAT